CCGGCGAACGAATAATCATTGAGTCCTCCTCTTTCCGGACAACACATACAAAGAGACCCGCCAATAGTTAAGTAATTAGTGAACCTATGAGAGATATTTAGCCTTAGTTTTTTATCTTCTATCTCCCATCTATCTATTTTCTTTAGTTATTCACTAGAGCAATTATGATCTCGAAATCGATCCGGGGCAAGTGTTCGGATCTATTATGACATATCCGTGAGGCGCTTAACGGACCTTTTTTATTTTTTAATCTTATAAAACTTTTCTGGGTTTTGAATGGATGCCAATTTCTTTTTTGGTAACCTAGTGTATTCATATCGCAATTCGAAGTTCCTAAAGGGAGTTACTTTATGTCTTATGTAGAACATATAACAATTACTCTATTCCAGCGGAACAGTCATTAGTCATTTCTAAGAGACGCCCTAGTAGTTTTATTTAGTCATTTGAAGGTCCTTTTAATAGCCGAAAAGAAAAATCTATTCTATATTTTATCTGAATATCGTTTATCCCTACGAAATACCAGATGAAAGAGAACGATTTTAGAAGGGATATAATGAAATTTTGTGATTGGTTCTTCCTAGAGTAAAGGATCCTTTTATTTGACTGATAGATACAACAAACAATTAACTATATTTAATTATAACAAATATAAAAAATTAGAAACTTAAACTAAATAATACTAAATAATATATAGTAATTAAAGTAATTAATAATTTAGAATAAACTAAATTAGAATAAACTAAAAAAGTGTTCTTATTCGAAACGCCTTGTGATCTTCAACCAATTCTGCGCTTCAATATAATTACCCGGAGTAAGCGCTAGAGCTTGTTTCCAATATTCGGCAGCTTGATCAAACCAAGCCTCCGCAATTTCAGAATCTCCGTGTCGAATGGCCTGTTCTCCCCGGTCGGAATAGGGGGGTAAATTCCTTCCCTTAGAACCGTACTTGAGAGTTTCCGACCTCATACGGCTCAGCGGTCAAGTTCTTTTGGTGTCCTTTTTTTTTTTAATATACCATTGAGATTTCTCATGGATCTATCCCATTTTTTCTCTCGCGTTAACCAAAAGAAAAAGAGGTTATGAGTTTAAAACTTGAATTTTGCTTACTAATTTAATCAGTTTTATCTTTTTTCCCACCTTCATAAAGCAGAGACTTTTCCACTATCAACTATCATTAGAGTTTTCTAATAAAGGTAACTATCTCGGTTTAATTTTAATATATAAATTATTATATTTATTTATAGAATCCTTGAAAAAGATTTTCCTTTACAATTACTTTATAAGAAGGAAAAGGCTTACTATCTTTGGGATCTGATCCTACACCGCTGCTCAATACCTTAGGGGATCAACTCTATTACATAAGTTGATTCCTAACTTTTATTTCATATCATGACATAAATAAGCAGTTCTTATTGTATCGGCCCAAAACCTATCGAATTGATCTTTACGGTGCTTCCTCTATCAATTAGATCCTTTATCCATCGAATAAAGTATTGAGGCATACCTATTTCTTCATATTCATAACTTCAAATTTTATGAAGTTTATTTCTTTGCTACAGCTGATAAAAATCGTTGTTTTGGACGATACATATGTAGAAAGCCTATTTTTTTTCTAGTATTTATTAAGAAATTTGCTCTTTTTTTACTTTTTTATTTCTATAGTGGAGATAGTCGCACGTAATGACAGATCACGGCCATATTATTAAAGGCTTGTGGTAAGAATGGGTTTCGCTCTAGTGCACGAAAATAATATTCCAAAGCTTTCGTATGTTCTCCGTTTCTTGTGTGGATAAGTCCTATGTTGTAGAGTATATAACTTCGATCATAGGGATCAATTTCTAGTCGCATAGCTTCATAATAATTCTGTAAAGCTTCTGCATAATTTCCTTCGGATTGAGCCGACATCCGTTACGGTCGTGATTCGATTCAAAAAATCTCCGTTTCAGAACCGTACATGAGATTTTCATCTCATACGGCTCCTCCTTTATGTACATAATGAGACTGATACATGGAATAAAAAAAGATTAAAAAATTCTCATTATAAACTGAGTGGGGCTGGTGTTTTTACAAGAAATCTCTAACCAACCCTCTTGTAAAAGATCTTTACTTAACATCAAGTATGTTGGTACTAGATAAAAAACGGGTGACTCCAACAATTTCTTTGTCTTAAACGCCCCTTAATTTTCAGGAATTAGTCACTTCAACAGTCTTCGATGGTTATACGGGTATCCAAAGCACGAACGAGATGGATGTTTGTTGTCCCAACCATTCTTGTTAGTCCTGATCCTGATAAGGAAAAGGGATAATTTATAACAAAGTTTTCGTGTTGTTGATTCCGAGGAGTAGTGCCTTTTCCTCTATGCCTCCTATTGGTACTAGTGGAGTAGGTTTGACCTAACACAACCATAGGGGTGTAGTGTAACCTTTCGCTCAATACTCTATAATCGACACGACAATTGAAGCATTTGAGGTTGCATTAATCGGGGATACACGACAGAAGGGTTTGTTTTATTTACAAACTTCACCTTCAACAAGCGTAGATTTATTTCAATAATTTTTTTCTTTATATCCCGAATAATAATGCGCCTTTCTCCTAAGAATACTAAGAGCGGTAAAAAATATAAATAACTAAATAAAAAAGAAAATAATCAAATCGCACCATCTCTGTAATAAGCGAATGCCTCTTTCTCGCCCGAAGTTGTCGGAATTATTCGTAATAAGATATTGGCTACAATTGAAAAGGTCTTATCAATAAAATTTCCATTTATTCGAGATCTAGACATAGGCAGAAATTCATTCTATAATTTCTTTTAATAACCTTCGTGGGAAAATAATCCCACAACCAACAGAATTTTACAGTACGAAATAACATAAAAACAGACTCATTAAAATTAAACTTCTACTCAAATTGTTTCTTTTTTACAGGAATCGATAAAAACTAATAAATATTTGAAGGCGGTTAGATTTCATCCAAATGTAAATCTAGTAGTATTAAGAATATAGGAAAATATTCCGATTTCATCAAAGTTGAAGAATCAACGAATTTATCCTAATCTGTAGGATAATTCGAGTCTGTAGGATAATTCGAGACGTTTTGATTAAATTATGATTTTGAGAAAAAGAATAAAAAAATCGCTCTATGATGGATGAAAATAGAATAACCGTCCGTTTTGTGTTGTGTATATAACGGGTATACGCTATACAATCAAATATAAAACTTCCGAGGGGTGTTTCATGAAGTTGGAATAAATCTATGGGATAAGGGGTTCTTGTTGAAAGATCTAAAATAGGAAAGAAATTTTAGAATTTTTATGAAAATAGAATAATAGTCTAAACTAAATAGAATCATGATCTAAGGGTAGCCATTAAAGATAGTCTAAAAAAATAGATCAATCGGTGAGAGTTGTTCCAATTAAGTGATTTAATCCGGTATAAAGATTCGAAAAAAAAAAAATAGGGAGTGCCATCTTCGTAAACATGAATAGATACCTTTATTTATTGTTTTTAACAGTTTGTCCCAGAAAATTATCTTTATCCCCCAGCCTCGCGTAAGGGTTTGGCAAAGTTTTTCTATTTTTATAGTTAAAATAGCGTGTACGCACTTATCCAAAAACCTAATATGAATCACTATTCACTCGGTTTATGAAACTTTATCATTATGTAGGAGAGATGGCCGAGTGGTTCAAGGCGTAGCATTGGAACTGCTATGTAGGCTTTTGTTTACCGGGGGTTCGAATCCCTCTCTTTCCGTACCCTCCACTTAATTCACCAATGTTATTGACCACAATATAATATATCATAACAATGGACAACATTATTCCAACAGTTAGGACTTTCGTTGATATGTTTTCGCTATTCCTAATCCCAATTTCTGTGGTATGTAAAATACTAGAAAGAATGGACAAGGAATGAAGATCTCCCTATCAATCTATGATACACGAATGGGAAAAAAATACCCAGATAAACTCCCTTACCTCGAGTCTCTTTATATGGGGTGAAAGGGAGGGCAAAATTGTCCTAATCCTTCTTTTTTTAGTTAGGTTTAAGTCTGACGAGAATAATATTCTACAACTAGCAATTCATTTATTTTCAAACCGACCCATTTACTATCTAGTATTTGATTGACCGATCCTTTATATTGGAATGGGTGAAGACTCAAATGTTTTGGCAATTCCTCACGGGAGGATGAATCAAGATAATTTTGAACCAAAGACTTAGATTTTTGTTCATCTCTCACTGTAATAATATCTCGGGGTTTGCATCGATAACTTGGTATATCTACTATATCACCATTAACTAAAATATGTCTATGGTTAACCAATTGGCGGGCTTGAGGCATAGTCAAAGCCATACCTAATCGAAAAAGGATGTTATCCAATCGCATTTCAAGTAATTGTAGTAAAACTTGACCTGTTGACCCCTTTGCTTTTCCGGCAATATGAACGTATTTAAGTAATTGTTGTTCTGTAAGACCATAATGAAAGCGCAATTTTTGTTTTTCTTCTAAACGAATACGATATTGAGATTTTTTTCCGGGGCGTAATTGGTTTCTAAGATCGTTTCCGGCTATAGGCTTTTTAGTAGTTAGTCCCGGTAAAGCCCCCAGACGACGTATTTTTTTGAAACGAGGCCCTCTGTAACGCGACATAAAGACTCCTTATGAAGTTGCATAAACCTAAATGAAATTAAACTAAACTAAATGATAAATAAAATAGAAAAATAAAAAATAGAATATAAATTTGAAATTAAATAATAAATGAATCGAAATTAATTGAAGTATTGTACTACAAAGAATAATTCGAAAGAATAATTAGATGAATTGTATCAATATCCCGGCCTTAATATATTATATATAATTTATAGTATAGTATAAATTTAAAATCTTAAATAATTAATATAAAACTATTAAATACTAAAAAATATTAAATAATATAATAAAATATAAATATTAAGAATATAAAAAAGAATTAAGGGTTCTTTTCTTAATTGGTCTATATAGATCAAACCCCTCCAATTTTTTTTTTAATAATTGGAAGTTCTTATGAGATAATAGATGGGAGCCCTTTGGGAAAAGGGGAAGAAGCCTTTTCAATTTCTTTGATTTCACATTATCAACTATGGAAAAAAGAAAAATCAAACATATGGAGAAAAGCCAGCTATCGGAGTCGAACCGATGACCATCGCATTACAAATGCGATGCTCTAACCTCTGAGCTAAGCGGGCTCGCAGAACATAAATTCTACACACATAGGAATTTAGTAAACTACTGGAATCTTAGCTATTAACTGTTCATTCTTAACTCTTCTAATATGAATATATTTTATATATATAGAATTTAAAATAAATATTGGATATTTGAATATTAGAGAACATATTAATTAATATATTAATATAGCAATATATAATATATAATTTCGATCTATTTATCATACCAAATATATGATTATCAATAATCAATATCTTTATTATCTTAATTAGTTAATTAGATAGTAAGATTTTTTTTGAATTCAAAATTCTTTTTTTTTACTATTCTATTTTATAAATCTAAATTATATTTCTTTTAGTAATAAAATTTAATTTTTTATTACTATTAAAATAAACTATTAATTTGATTACTTATTACATAATTGACATAAACTAATTTATATTTAATAATATAATTAAATTAGCAAGTAAATTACTAGAACCTTCTTTCTAATTTAATTAGAATCTTATTCTATAAGATTCTATATATACTAATGTATAATTTGTATAATTAATGTATAATATAATTAATACATATTAGATACATTATAATATTAATATTTGAAATAATTTCATTTTTATTTTTTTTTTTTTTTATAAAATTATAAAATAAAAAAGGAATTATTAGTTATAGCCATTAGATTCGTTATGGCTATTAAATTGTTTAATTAAATATTTAATATTTAGTAAATTTCCTTTTAGTTATTTTTAGTTCGGAAAGATAAGAGCTAAGACGAAAACAAAAGAATCGACCGTTCAAGTATTCAAAATTGCACGCTAAAAACTATATAAATATGGTAAAATAAAATATATTATATATATAATAATAAAATATATATATAATAGTAAAATTATAATTATAATATAGGCGTCATAATAATATATATTTATATTATTTATATTATATTATATTATTAATATAGGCGTCATAATAATATATATTTATATTATTTATATTATATTATATTATATTATATTATTAATATAGTAGTAATAAGTATACTATATATAGTATATATGTGATATGTATCGATCAATATTGTATATTGAATTAATAAATTCAATAGGCCCATCATAATAGAAATGAAAGAAAAAGTAAAACGTTATCATAATGAGATCCTAATCACAAAGAAAAAGGGGGATATGGCGAAATTGGTAGACGCTACGGACTTAATTGGATTGAGCCTTGGTATGGAAACCTACCGAGTGATAACTTTCAAATTCAGAGAAACCCTGGAATTAAAAATGGGCAATCCTGAGCCAAATCCGTTTTTCTGAAAACAAACAAGGGTTCAGAAAGCGATAATAAAAAAGGAAAGGATAGGTGCAGAGACTCAATGGAAGTTGTTCTAACAAATGGAGTTGGCTACTTTGCGTTAGTAAAGGAATCCTTCCATCGAAACTCCAGAAAGGATGAAGAAGAAATGTATATCCGTACTGAAATACTATCTCCAAATGATTAATTACAACCCGAATTCGTATTTCTTTTAATTTTCATGAAAATTAAAAGAATTCTTGTGAATCAATTCTAAGTTGAAAAAAGATATCAAATCATTTCCTCCATCAAAATCTGATAGATTTTTTGAAGAATTGATTAATCGTACGAGAATAAAGATAGAGTCCCATTCTACATGTCAATATCGACAACAATGAAATTTATAGTAAGAGGAAAATCCGTCGACTTTAAAAATCGTGAGGGTTCAAGTCCCTCTATCCCCAAAAAGGCCCGTTTGATTTCCTAATTATTTATCCTATCTTCTCAGTTCGTTGGCGGTTCAAAATTCGTTATTTTTCTCGTTCATTCTAATTGGATCTGAACGGAAATTTTTTTCCGTTCAAAAGATTTGTGATATATATGAAAAAAGTACAAATAAACATCTTTGAGAAAGGAATCCTAATATTAAATTTGAATAATTAATCATTCATTTAATTATTCGTATTTTACTGAAACTTACAAAATCCCCCCCCCCCTTTTTTTTTGAAGATCCAAGAAATTGCACCGGGGTATGGATAATACTTTGTAATCCCCTTTTCTTTCGTTTTTCTTTTTAATTGACATACACCCAAGTCTTCTATTAAAATGAGGATGGTGCGTCATCAATGGTCGGGATAGCTCAGCAGGTAGAGCAGAGGACTGAAAATCCTCGTGTCACCAGTTCAAATCTGGTTCCTGGCACATGAGAAATTTGTATGAGTCTCTATTCTACAAATTAATTGATATGGGTCGACATACATATTCATTGAATAGTATAAATC